TTTTAGCTCAACATATACGTATGTCTGTTTTCAAAGCACGAAGAGTAATTGATCAGATTCGCGGACGTTCTTATGAGGAAACACTCATGATATTGGAACTAATACCTTATTGGGCATCTTATCCAATTTTAAAATTAGTTTATTCTGCAGCAGCAAATGCTAGTCATAATATGGGTTTGAATGAAGCTGATTTATTTATTAGTAAAGCTGAAGTCAATAGAGGTGCTATTGTGAAAAAGTTAAGGCCCCGGGCTCGAGGACGTAGTTATATGATAAAAAAAAACACTTGTCATATAAAGATTTTTTTAAAAGAAAAATCTAAAATTTAGATTCCTATTTAGAAAAAAAAAATGGATGGAAAAATAATAGAAAAATATGGGACAAAAAATAAATCCACTCGGTTTCAGACTTGGAACAACTCAAAGTCATCATTCTTTTTGGTTCGCAAAACCAAAGAATTTTTCCATGGGTCTACAAGAAGATGAAAGAATACGGAATTGTATTAAGGACTATGTAAAAAGAAATAAGAGAATATCCTCAGGTTTCGAAGGAATTGCCCATATAGGAATTCAAAAAAGAATAGATTTGATTCAGGTCATAATATATATTGGATTTCCCAATTTATTAATAGAAGGACGAACACGGGGAGTAGAAGAATTACAGATGAATGTACAAAAAGAATTGAATTCTGTAAACCGGAGACTCAACATTGCTATCACAAGAATTGAAAAGCCTTATGGACAACCTAATATTCTTGCAGAATATATAGCTTTACAATTAAAAAATAGAGTCTCATTTCGAAAGGCAATGAAAAAAGCTATTGAATTAACTGAACAAACGGGTACAAAAGGAATTCAAGTGCAAATTGCAGGGCGTATCGACGGAAAAGAGATTGCACGTGTCGAATGGATCAGAGAAGGCAGGGTTCCCTTACAAACAATTCGCGCTAAAATTGATCACTGTTCCCATACAATTAGAACTATCTATGGAGTCTTAGGCATCAAAATTTGGATATTTGTAAACCAAGAATAAGGAAAAGAAAAAATAAGAAGAATGGACCTTTCTTTATCTCGCCATTCTGCTCATCGATAGAAAAAATTTAGAAACTCTTTTCTTATTTTATTTTTTTTTTGAATCAAAGAAAAACGAACAATTCTAATTCTATAAGGTTGAATAAAAATTTGATTTATCCTTTATTTAATTTAGATTTTAGTATAATTGCTATGCTCAGTGTGTGACTCGTTAGTTTTTTCTTTAGAGTTGAGAATTGAAATTGAAAAAAAAACAGGCTAACCCCATTATAAACTTAGTCACTATCAAAACTAAAGAAATTCAAAACTAATAACCAACTTATTACTTCGTATTGTCGAGATCCCAAGAAACAGTCACTATATGACTGAATCTATCATATAGTTGTAGCAACTGAAATTATTTTCATAAAAAAGAAATCTGATTATGAATTGTGAAAAAAAAAGGGATGTAGAAAAAAGGAAGGATGATAGAAAGAGAGAATAAAGATCTCAATGATATATGATTCCCATATGTATGGTTTATGAAAAATTACCCTATAAAAAAGGCAGTGTTACAAAGCATCAACATAAATATACAATAAAAATACAAAATATACAATTACAATACAATATAATAAGAAATAGACAAACAAAGAAAAAATAGAAACATAGAAGAAAATAGAATAAATATAATAAAAGAAATGAAATGAAAATTTCAAATAATAATCTAAATAATCTAATAAATATGGATAATATAGTCTATTATGTATGTAATAAGATACAAAAATAAGATAGATAAAGAAATAATAAGATATCAAATAGCAAAGATAGAAAAATAGATAATATAAATAATAGAAAATAAAGAATAATTAAATTGAGCTTCGGGTTAAGAAAAACTGAGGAGATTTAATCGGAAACAAATAACAGATTTTGTTGAGAGCTCCATTGCAGAGTTCAGGCCTAAACATTAATGGAGAAGCTATGGGAACGATGGAACCTGTGACTACATAGGATTTTCTTGAAAACAAATCAATCCTAATGATTCATTGGGTAGGATGGCGAAATGAACCAATAAAAAATGGATTTCTTATGAATGGCCATGAATTGACCCTACAAATGAAGGAGGAAAGAGTCAATATTCGCCCGCGAACCCTTTCTTTCTTTTTAGAATTTCATTTATTGGATGACTATTAGCGTAATTCAATATAAATAGAGGTAAAGTAAAATACTTTAGGAATTTTGAGAAAAGAAAGAAGCATTATATATAAACAAAAACGCCTAGTTATCTAGTTATATATACAGCTATCTATGATTTAACAAATTCAATATAAAAAAATTATCTTTTCATTTTGATAGAATGAAATACATAAATACATGCGTATGTGTAATATTATTGAATCATTTCATTCGCGAGGAGCTGGATGAGAAGAAACTCTCATGTCCGGCTCTGCAGTAGAGATGGAATTCATAAACAACCATCAACTATAACCCCAAAAGAACCAGATTTCGTAAACAACATAGAGGTAGAATGAAGGGAATATCTTGCCGAGGCAATCATATTTGTTTTGGCAGATACGCTCTTCAGGCACTTGAACCTGCTTGGATCACAGCTAGACAAATAGAAGCAGGGCGAAGAGCAATGACACGATATGCTCGTCGTGGTGGAAAGATATGGGTACGTATCTTTCCCGACAAACCTGTTACTGTAAGACCTACAGAAACGCGTATGGGTTCGGGCAAGGGATCCCCCGAATATTGGGTATCTGTTGTGAAACCGGGCCGAATACTTTATGAAATGAGTGGAGTATCAGAAACTGTAGCCAAAACTGCTATGGAAATAGCTGCATGCAAAATGCCTATACGAACTCAATTTATTATTTCAGGATAGGTAAACAAAAGTAAAAGAAGAAGGAGCATTGAGAATGAAAAAAAACCACAGATTTCTTTATCTCTGGACAGACAATATTTCTTTTTTCCATTATCCCTTGCATTGAAATAATCAAATAAAAATGATATGATTCAACCTCAGACCCTTTTGAATGTAGCGGATAACAGCGGAGCTCAAGAATTGATGTGTATTCGAATCATAGGAACTGGTAATCACCGATATGCTCATATTGGCGATGTTATCGTTGCTGTAATCAAAGAAGCAGTGCCCAACATGCCTCTAGAAAGATCAGAAATAATTAGAGCTGTGATTGTACGCACGTGTAAAGAATTGAAACGTGACAACGGCATGATAATACGATATGATGACAATGCAGCGGTTATCATTGATCAAGAAGGAAATCCAAAAGGAACTCGAATTTTTGGTGCGATTGCTCGGGAATTGCGACAGTTGAATTTTACTAAAATAGTTTCATTAGCACCCGAAGTATTATAGATGAAAATAGGATATATCCTATCTATATATAGAATATTCAAATATCTGAAATAGATCCGATTAATAGATTGTGTCTCATGCATATATTTGAAATTTAGAAGAATTTTTTAGAATTTAAGAATTTCAAAAAAAAAAATTAAATAAAAACTAAAACAAAAAATAAGCATGTTGATTATATCAAAATGAGGAGGCACCAATAACTATAGTTCGTCATGGGTAGGGACATTATTGCCGATATAATAACTTCTATAAGAAATGCTGACATAGATCAAAAGGGAAGAGTTAAAATAGTATCTACTAATATCACTAAAAACATTGTGAAAATACTTTTACGAGAAGGTTTTATTGAAAACGTTCGAAAACATCAAGAAAGTCAAAAAAATTTCTTGGTTTCAACCTTACGACATAGAAAGACTAGGAAAGGGAATAAAATAATTTTAAAGCGTATCAGCCGACCCGGTCTACGAATCTATTCCAACTATCAACGAATTCCTAAGATTTTAGGTGGAATGGGAATTGTAATTCTTTCTACTTCTCGAGGTATAATGACAGATCGAGAAGCCCGACTAGAAAAAATTGGAGGAGAAATTTTGTGTTATATATGGTGATTCTCCTAAGTTTCTCTCGAACTTACTAGTTGTAAAATAGAGAGGAGAAGTGAATTATAGAACTCTTCCTCTATTAGTTGATACTTAAAGGGGGTTCCCTGGAATGAAAGAACAAAAATTGATTCATGAGGGTTTAATTACTGAATCACTTCCCAACGGTATGTTCCGAGTTCGGTTAGATAATGAAGATCTAATTCTAGGTTATATTTCAGGGAAAATCCGGCGCAGTTTTATACGTATACTACCCGGAGATAGAGTCAAAATCGAAATGAGTCGTTATGATTCAACCAGGGGACGTATAATTTATAGACTTCGCAAAAAAGATTCGAACGATTAGATCATTCTTTTAAACATTCTTTTCGTAGGGATATAATTCGAAGTTCAAAAATCCAATAAACTGATTCTTGAAATAGATTCAGAATGAAAGTAAGGAATGATAAATATGAAAATAAGGGCTTCTGTTCGTAAAATTTGTGAAAAATGTCGCTTGATTCGTAGGCGGGGACGAATTATAGTCATTTGTTCCAATCCGAGACATAAACAGAGACAGGGGTAATTCTTCTCAAGTTCTAAATCAAGAACTTTTTCAAAGAAAAAACCATGTACATGTAAAAAGAAAGAAGAAAGGATTCGTTCTCATATGAAATGGATATCCCCGTATCTTTCTGATTCTTTTTTATTTTATAATATGATCTAATAAAATATGACAAAACCTATAGCAAAAATTGGTTTACGTAAGAATGCACGTATTGGTTCAAATAAGAATGAACGTAGAATACCAAAAGGAGTTATTCATGTTCAAGCAAGTTTCAACAATACTATTGTAACTGTGACAGACGTACGAGGTCGGGTGGTTTCTTGGGCTTCCGCAGGTACTTCTGGATTCAGAGGCACAAGAAAAGGAACACCCTATGCTGCTCAAGCCGCGGCATTTAATGCTATTCATACATTAGTTGATCAGGGTATGCAACGAGCAGAAGTTATGATAAAGGGTCCAGGTCTCGGAAGAGATGCGGCATTACGAGCCATTCGTAGAAATGGGATGCTATTAAGTTTCGTACGTGATGTAACACCCATGCCGCATAATGGATGTCGCCCCCCTAAAAAAAGACGTGTGTAGAAATAAGAATTCAAGAGATTCCAAGAGAAATAAATGATTCAATGATCTGATCTGATCCAATAATCATAAATAAAAGAAAAATAATAGTATGGTTCGAGAAGAAGTAGCAGGATCCACTCGAACACTACAGTGGAAATGTGTTGAATCTAGAGTAGACAGCAAGCGTCTTTATTATGGTCGTTTCGTTCTGTCCCCGCTTATGAAAGGTCAAGCCGATACCATAGGTATTGCCATGCGAAGGGCTTTACTTGGAGAAATAGAAGGAACCTGTATCACACGTGCAAAATCTGAAAATGTGCTGCATGAATATTCTACGATAGCAGGTATTGAAGAATCAGTACATGAGATTTTAATAAATTTGAAAGAGATTGTATTGAGAAGTAATCTCTATGGAGTTAGGGACGCATCCATTTGCGTCAGGGGTCCCAAATACATAACAGCTCAAGATATCATCTCACCACCTTCTGTAGAAATAGTTGACACGACACAGCATATAGCTAACCTGACAGAACCAATTGATTTGTGTATTAAATTACAAATCAAGAGAGATCGCGGATATCTTATGAAATCCACAAATGACTCTCACGATGGAAGTTATCCTATAGATATTGTATCTATGCCTGTTCGAAATGCGAATCATAGTATTCATTCTTATGGGAATGGGAATGAAAAACAAGAGATACTCTTTCTAGAAATATGGACAAATGGAAGTTTAACTCCTAAAGAAGCACTTTATGAAGCTTCTCGTAATTTGATTGATTTATTGATTCCTTTTCTACATGCAGAGGAAGAGGACATGAATTTCGAGGAAAATGAAAACAGATGGAATTTAGCCCTTTTTTCCTTTCAAGACAGATTCACTAATTTCAAGAAAAAAAAAAAAGGAATTCCATTGACATGTATTTTTATTGACCAATCAGAATTGTCTTCCAGGACCTATAATTGTCTCAAAAGGTCCAATATACATACATTATTGGACCTTTTGAGTCACAGTCAAGAAGATCTTCTAAAAATGGAATATTTTCGCATAGAAGATGTAAAACAGATATTGGGCACTCTACAGAAACATTTTGCAATCAATTTACCTAAGAAAAAGTTTTCATTTTAAATCCATTGGACTTTTTTCATTTTTTAGTTTTGAAGAAAGAAAAAAGAAAAAGAATAGAATGAGTTTTGAATCTCCGACACGATCCATATATTTGCAGAATAGATCATAATAAGATTGATAGATCTAGGGAAGATCCAGAAGGGGATCTTCCTTAGATACCTATGTCATGGTATTTAACGGTTTAATCAATTTAAAAAAGACCTAAAGTTAGGGATTTCTCAATAGGTAAAGTTGCTCCAATACCTAACCAAAGAGCTACTGCGGTACCGATCAAAAAGACTGTTGTAGCTACTGGACGACGAAATGGATTTTGGAATTTATTGACATTCTCCAAAAAAGGTACTGTCAATAATCCTATTGGTACTGAAACCATTAAAAGAACACCCAATAACTTATTGGGTACTGTGCGAAGTATTTGAAATACGGGAAAAAAGTACCATTCGGGTAATATTTCCAACGGAGTTGCAAAAGGATCCGCCGGTTCACCGATCATTGACGGCTCTAGAACTGCTAAGCCCACATTACATGCAATAGTGCCTAGAATTACTACTGGAAAAATATATAAAAGATCATTGGGCCATGCAGGTTCTCCATAATAATTATGTCCCATCCCTTTAGCCAATTTAGCTCTTAATACAGGATCATTCAAATCAGGTTTCTTTGTTATTTGGATAGGTGAATTCTTGTGGATCCATCCCCCAAAGGAACCGGACATGATAATTTTTTATCATCCGGCTCGAGCAAGAATCAAAAGAATCACAGAAATAGGTCCATAGAAGATCTATATTTCATACATATCTACATATAGAATGTAGAATGACTCTATGTAAGAAAAGATTTATCAAATTCCATTTCCCCGAGTTGCAACGATTCATTGCAAAGAATTCAGTTCTGGCAACAAGGAAATGCTCAATATCCAAGTAGGCTTACAAATTCGATCATGATCAAGTGCTTTTTGGATTGTCTCATGTCTTTTGGTTGGTATTTATCCCCACAGATTGTATTACATACAAAAATACAAAGTTTTTACTTGTTACTAAGAAAATATAGTCCCTGTTCTTCCTTAGATCCCTTATTTAACTCCGATAGTATCATAGATCAGGGTCGATGCAGAGGAAATGAATGCATCTACATACTATAAAAAATTTACTACAATTACTATCAAATTAATACGAAATACTAATACTATCAATTCATTCTAAATTATAAGAAAATTACTAAAAAAAAAAAAAAGAAAACAAAGTGGAATAAATAGAACATTGGATCATTCCACATCACTTATTCTAGGGATCTTACGGAGCCTGTTCATGCATGACATGATTCGGGTATGATCATAGATAATATTCTCCTCAAGTGAACCGGCCTATCCTATGCTACATACAAGGGACTGACGTAATGGTTGGATGCGGAGACACATTGGGTTGTGAATTCCAACGTGGCGGATACAATCATATATCTGCATGGACCAATCAATAGTTCAAGTCACACACTCCCATAATCCATCCTCTTTTAGGAAAATATACTTCAACTATACGATTCGTATCAAATAAAAAATACTTCAGAGTTGAATAGAAGTATCCAAATAACATGCCTTATTTTTCAATAATCCATATTTGTAGCAATGAAAGACTCTTGTTCCTCCCCGATATGATAAATTACAAATATCTATGATCTGCCTTATTTATAAAGGACCCGAAATACCTTGCTTACGTATCATTGAAAAGTGCATTAACATAAATACGGCAGTAAGAAGAGGCAATACAAAAGTATGTAAACTATAAAAACGAGTCAAAGTGGATTGGCCCACACTAGCACTTCCACGTAATAATTCTACCAAAGGTGATCCTATTATAGGAATAGCTTCAGGCACGCCTGTTACAATTTTTACTGCCCAATAGCCAATTTGGTCCCGAGGTAAGGAATAACCAGTTACGCCAAAAGATGCGGTCAATACAGCCAGAACCACCCCTGTAACCCAAGTTAATTCGCGGGGTTTTTTAAACCCACCCGTAAGATACACACGAAATACGTGCAAGATCATCATTAGAACCATCATACTTGCTGACCATCGATGAACTGATCGAATTAACCAACCAAAGTTGACCTCAGTCATTATGTATTGAACAGAGGAAAAAGCCTCTGTAACAGTTGGACGATAGTAAAAGGTCATAGCAAAACCCGTAGCTACTTGTACTAAAAAACAAGTAAGCGTAATCCCCCCTAGACAATAAAATATGTTGACATGAGGAGGAACATATTTACTAGTTATATCATCTGCAATCGCTTGAATCTCGAGACGTTCCTCGAACCAATCATATACTTTATTGAGATAGGTAACCCAAGAAAGACTCCCCCTCTGAGAGCCGTATATGAGAATTTCATCTCGTACGGCTCAAGCCGAAACACACAAATACTGGTTTCAACGGATATGGAATAGATAGTTTAAGACTTTAGCCGCTTGACTCGATTTGACCCAAAGATACGAAGCAAGAAAAATCCGGAATCTCTTCTTTGTGATGATAATGCCAAGAAATACAATCTCAAGTTGGCTCGTCCATCTTTCTTTATGTTATGTTAATCGTGACAGGCCTCTTGAATCTTCTCTTCCCTATCTTTTTTTTTATAGGGATTCTCTTGTTGAGACCCTATGAATCAATTGAAACCTCAGATTCATACTAAAACCACGATGATTTAATAAAGCCAAAGTGAAACTCAAAGGTTTTCTGAGTAAAAACTATTTGATCATCACTTCTTTAATGAATGTAATAACTCAACAAAATATAGAGAAAGAGGTTTCTTTCGGTCAAAAGAAGTATGAAGGAAAAAATTGTTTGATTTAGAAAAGACCTATTTCCATTTTTTTTCATCCGGTTGCGAGGTCTGAATAATAGGTATGAATCATAGTTCAACTATTTCTTTTCTTGATCTATTCTATATAGTCCGTGCTCCAGAGACTAGAATAAATATCTGACGAGGTAGAATCATCTTGATAGAGATGACAGGTCCATTCTCTGTATTATAAATAGGATCAATTATAACAAGTCACACGCTCATATTCCGGAAATGAAATATCGAAACAAATAAATTTCACGATCGAACTACCAGAATGGTCTATAAATTCACGTCTTAGGTAATCTTAAGTTGAAGTATTAAGTAATTTAAGCATTAAGTAAGTATAAGTAAAATAATCTTTTTTGATTGAAAAACTAGGACTTCCTAGTTTTTATGAATTAATTAATTGAAATTCCATCCAGTAAAACAGATGAATTATAAATTTCTAAAATAATAGATAGAAATATTGCAAATAGAGCCATTGCAACTCCCATAAGTGGTGTAGTCCCCCACCCTGGAGCTACTTTTCCATATTCCGAATTCAATGGTTTCAATAAACTCCCTACGCCAGTTCGTCTTGGCCCAGATCTCGAACTACTCTCAACGGTTTTTGTAGCCATAAATCCTCTTTCATCATGGGTTGAAATCTGTTGACTTTGTATACCATTCCGTTGTAGTTGTAAATAAACAACATTATCGTGATCCTTTGTTATCTTGAAATTATCGAAAAAATGGAAACAGCAACCCTAGTCGCCATCTCCATATCCGGTTTACTTGTAAGCTTTACTGGGTATGCCTTATATACCGCTTTTGGGCAACCCTCTCAAAAATTAAGAGATCCCTTCGAAGAACATGGGGACTAGTTGAAGTAATGAGCCCCAATATTCATATGGGGCTCATTACTTCAATGGAAATAATGAAAAATCATTTTATTTTTTA